AAAAATACCACTATTGGTTCATTCTGCATCTAATTAGATAGATTAGATAAATGATCTAGCAATGATGGCATTTCAATTTTGTTTACCGAATCACATGAAATTTTACCCAACTCCATATCTGGAATGTATGAAATACGTATGAACGGAGGAAGAAAGAGAATTTTCTACTTAAATTGAATTGGAATTTTCAACAGATACAAATGGAAAGAAATTGATAAAACATCCCTAGAAACAGACTTCTGCTACTTAGACTTATTAATTTATAGGATTTTGTATAGAATATAAAAACAAAAATGATTCCATTTCTACCATTATTATGATAATACGTATTCCAACCTGCTTGAATACCAGAAAAATAAATGGATTGGACATTTGATCTTTTCGCTGAGATAAAGGCATAAAAATCAGAAAAGAAAGAATATATAGAATTAGAATTGGTTTTTTAGCATTTAACCCCCTTTTATGTTATGGAGTTCATTGTTCAAAAAATGATTCGCAGAGAAGAGAGAGATTTTGTTTACGGATTTTTGAGTAGAATACGATTGGGAAGTGTATAAGAAAAGAAGGTTTGTATGGCTTAAACATGTGTGGAGATATCTATAATATCCGTCTTTCTTCTCTTTTATTGTTTTATTGTCGTTCTATGTTCTATTCGGGCCAATACAGGTTGTGCTCTACGAAAACAGAATTGAAATTTTCTATTCAATTCAAAATTCAAATTGAAGTATGATACTTTTCTGATATCTGATAATTCTATATCGGGAACATATATAAATAATATATATCCGTCTAACAATTTCTCTTGGGGGGTTTACATATACTTATAATTGTTGTTATAATTATTATTAATAATTATAACTGAGAAGGATTTTTTGATTGAAAAAATCCATACGGATTAGTTTATCATATATCAAATTGTATTTTCTTATGTCATTAGGAAAACAAAATTTGGAGATTCAAATCCAAGAATCATTCATGCATTCTAAGTCAATAGTTAATGGTTCCTCTTTTCCTAAAGTTGAATTTTGTATTTTGCGACTGAAAATCCACATTTGATTTTTCAATAGAAAGGTAAGAGAAAGTTTTGAACATTATGAATTTTGAGATAGACTCAATCGAAATTGAAAGGATGAATCAAACCTAATCAAAAGGGAAGAAGGATTAGGATTTCTTTGACTTTTAGGAAAAATTTAGGAAAACAGAACTCAAGGTGCAAGTACAATAAAAAAGCAGTTCAGTAATCCGGGAAAGTTTTCATCTATTTTGTAGTTGGAGCATTTTGGCGACATGGCCGAGTGGTAAGGCAGAGGACTGCAAATCCTTTTTTCCCCAGTTCAAATCCGGGTGTCGCCTGATCAACAAAAAACTCGAAATCTCTTCTTTTCTTCTGTTGATATAACCCGCCGAATGATTCGCCAGCAGAAGCAGAGAAAGCAGACTGTTGATACTTATTTGATTCTAAACACCTGGTCTGGGTGTTTTTCTAACAAATTGTAAATATCCTTGCATTGCATATTTAGGCTTAGCCTTCAAGTAAATATTCGAATGCTAGAGGGGCTATCAAGACTTCGCAATTACCTTCTACTACAAATCAAAATTTTCTATTATTAATCCATTGTATAATGACTGGACCTTGGATTAGATTGGAGAGCCCGATAGGAAATCTAAATAGTTGTGGAGGGGGCGGAAGATACTTTATTATATATGAATTATATATGAGGAACTCACGAAAATATCTCAGTGTTCAAGCATCCAATCAATTGAAATGAGGGTCAACAAAAAAAGAATAGGACCTAGTATTCCTATATGTTCCATTAGTAACATTCCCTTGAGATGTTACTGCGGATTTTGCTTGTGTTTAATCTTTCCCGATTATAAATCATATAGGAATTTCTTATAAAATGAGCGAATTTATTGGATTGGTTTATTAATAGTCTTCGTTCTTTTTGACTCTGCGCCATTGATTCTACTATTATTAGTGAGGAATAATGGAAAAATTCCTTTCTATTTATTATTTATAGAGATAGGGGACATAATTCATATGGATATAGTAAGTCTTGCGTGGGCTGCTTTAATGGTAGTCTTTACTTTTTCCCTTTCACTCGTAGTGTGGGGAAGGAGTGGACTCTAGGGGTCCTACTAATTGAGTTAAGGAAGCAAACTGTATCAATATCAATTGCTTTCTAGATGGTTCTGCAACACGTTTGGAACAAAATCAAAATATCTTCATTTTAAAATTCCATTGGACTCGACTGGAGTAATGTATTATAGGAATCATCCTCTTTCAATCAAAGAGCTATTTCAACGATTCCCATGTTTGTAGTTCGAAAGGAAGAGGATCCCAGGAAATTTATTCGAACCTAATTCTTCCTAAATTTTCTATTCCAATCAACGGCTTCTTACTAGGTGATACTGAGTGGGGCCGGACCCTTTTTTTATTTGTTTCTCTCTTTACTGTTCAAAGAAGAAGTGGTTTTGGTAAGTGTATACGCACTTTGTATGAGAAAGAAAGGATATAAACATAGTGGTTGTCTAACGAGATACTATGTAGAATAAGATCGTCAGGTGAGTTACATATTGCGCATTTACCGCTTTCGAATTTTTGAAATTGGATTTAGACTTTATCGACTTATTTCATATCATGGTTCAGGCGTTAAAAATCAGTGAGGTTTACTCTTCCTTTTCGATGCCCGTGGAACTACTGTCAATGGTTTACTCAATTACTTCTTGGGAATGTTAAAAAAAAAGATTACTACGTGATTTTTTGAATATGCCTATATCTATCGCTTATGCTTCATTGATTTGATTCTTTCAATAGATACCGAGATTCATATTGGAAATCAAAAATAGAGTAATTCAAACTCTAAGACATAGGAATAATTCAGATTGATCAGAACAAATAGATATAGCAAATAAATGGAATTGGGTGCTATGTCAATCCCATATATGGAATTGATATTAACATATATCAAGCTAATATTGTAGATTGATATATAGATCCATATCAAATGCAGCCTCTATCTTTATTTTATTCCAGGGGGCAGCTTTATAACTACAATCTAATAGATAGATAGTATGGTAGAAAGAAATAGATGAATCTTTCTACCATACTATCTATTAGAATACTGCCGATTCTAGTCCACTCATTTCATTTAAGACATGAAATTGGAATCTTTTTCATTTTATTTCGTCAATTTTGGCTAAGAACTCAGAAGTCAAGTTTCATTTAAATTATCAAGTTTCATTTAAATTAGTTAATAATTAATCGTTTTGACTGACTGTTTTTACATAAATGATAAGTAGAAAAGCGGTAGGAACTAGAATAAATAGTGCAGTAGCAATAAATGCAAGAATATTTACTTCCATAATCTCATCGGTTTTTTACTTCGCAATAACTCGGGATTTAATCCCATAGAGATGATAAATCTTTGGCCTGTAAATTCAATGAATGAATATTACCTCTCGATGATCTTGAATCGGATCAATATCATGAATAACAATATCTGAACTATCAAATCAATTCGTCGTCGAGAATTGAATAGTATAACATAGGAAGTTCTTTTATCCATACCGCCCCAAACTTGGATTGCTGACCCAATCCAAAATTCCTTTATTTATTTATCATTTTTTATCATCTGTTCTTTTTTTCTCTCTAATCTATCTAGTTCCTTCTTGTACAATCATCTGATGAAGTCTCATCAAATAGCTCTTCCCCTTCCAGTGATCACATAGTTACAAACCCAAACAAACAATAAAAGCTAAATGGAAAAAGAAAGGAGTTTAGAACGAAACTATTTTTTACTTGGAAGACAAAGAAGTGTGATAAAGATGAGACCGTATAAAATGAATATTCATCAAATTTACTATATAAAATGAATATTCATCAAATTTACTATTTTCCGATTTGTTCTTTCGTCGACGGGGCCTTAAAACAAAATGAAAAATCGGAAAAATGATTCATTCACCTTTCTAAGAGGAGTAGGATCTTTGGTTGATCTGTCCCTCCCCCTCTCTTCTTCTAATTGTACTAATCCAACCGCATATGTCTTTCTCCTACCAAAAGGAAAGAAAAAAGAAATAAGGATTTCCCCCTTGCTTTGACAATGAAATTCTTCCCCCGGTCCCCTTCAGAAAAAGGGAGAGATTTATTGATATATTTATTGGATCTGTCGGGACTGACGGGGCTCGAACCCGCAGCTTCCGCCTTGACAGGGCGGTGCTCTGACCAATTGAACTACAATCCCAGGGAAATACGGGATCTAGTATAAAATTTGATTCTTTTTTATCTCCGGATCGGGTATTTATGAAGTATCGGGTATTTTTGAAGTACAAAGGGGGTTATATCATCTCATGGCGGATTGGCGAATTATTGGGCCGAGCTGGATTTGAACCAGCGTAGACATATTGTCAACGAATTTACAGTCCGTCCCCATTAACCGCTCGGGCATCGACCCAGGAAGAATCCATTTTAGACTTATTGGTAATCCATGATCAACTTCCTTTCGTAGTACCCTACCCCCAGGGGAATTCGAATCCCCGCTGCCTCCTTGAAAGAGAGATGTCCTAAACCACTAGACGATGGGGGCCCGCTTGACCAACGGCCATCATACTATGATCATAGTATGATCAGTTTTTTGAAATTGTCAATATAATCGAATGATTCTATCCGAGGGATCTTTCCCCCTTTCCGAATTGCATATAATTATTTTTTATTCGTCATTGATGAATTATTCATTAGAATCGCCATTAGAAATCTAGTAGTAGTATTTTTTTTTTTTTTTGAATTATTTCAATTGAATTTATTTCGATTATTTTAGTTTAGATTATTTAGTATTTCGAATTTTATTTAGAAATTTCGAAATAAAAAAGAAAAAAAAAAGTAATAAATACAAAAAATAGAACTAATAAGGAAGAGTAGGATTTTTTCAGGAAATGATTGGTCCGTCAGAAAAGGAAAAGGGTGTGAAATTCGATTTCTTTCACTTTCATTTGATTCATTG